GCTTTAACTATAACCTCTGCTCTATTTATAGGTCTCAGCAAGATACGACTTATTTGAAATTAATTGAATGAACAACTCAAGAAATCTTTCTGTGGCATTCCATATATTTTATAATTCTTTACCGCGTCAATTGATAATTTTTTGTTATTGAGATTCATGGGCAATTCGGATTAATATTTAGAGATAGATATTACCTTTCTTTTTTTTGTTTCAAACGAATTGAAATGATTGAAGTTTTTCTATTTGGAATCGTCTTAGGTCTAATTCCTATTACTTTGGCTGGATTATTCGTAACTGCATATTTACAATACAGACGTGGCGATCAGTTGGACCTTTGATTAATTAACAAATCTTTTTTTGATGTGCATTAGCGAAAGGAGGAAGTCAAATTTAGATTACTGTTCAGTTATTTCAGTCTAATTCGAGAAATTCAATTCGACCTAACAAGAATGGAATCACACGCTCTGTAGGATTTGAACCTACGACATCGGGTTTTGGAGACCCACGTTCTACCGAACTGAACTAAGAGCGCTTTCTTATCACAATAGATAAGACTGTAAAGAAAACTTTTTTTTGTAATCCAAAACTACATCTACATCCGGCATGCAAACACTATAGAGACTATAGAGTATGATAAAAAAAATGCGAGATTCCTTTTTTAATCTTAATCTATTTCAATTAATTCCTCCTTACTTCTCAGAGGAAAAGTAATTAGGTAGGGATGACAGGATTTGAACCCGTGACATTTTGTACCCAAAACAAACGCGCTACCAAGCTGCGCTACATCCCTTTCAATTCAATTGGTTTTTATAGTGTAATTTTAAAGAATCCCTGTCGTGTTTTCCACATCGTTATTTCCTATATCTATATACATAGATAATATATCTTGTCATTTCTTCTTTTTGGTCTCTTATCTTTATCTTATAAGGTATAAAAAAAGTATTGGTTGGGATATATGAAAAAAAAAATCTGTTGTAAAATGTAAAGTAAAAAAAAATCCTTTTCGGGAATTTTTAGTGGGAAGGGGCATGCTACTTTTTTTTTTCTAAAAAAAAATATCTTATTTACAGAATTAATGTACATTTTAATTTGACTTAGCTTAGGGATTTTGTGTACAAACACAAGTAGTCTTTAACTATAATATGAATATGATATGCATTTGATTGTAGATTAGATATGTATTACTTTGTTTATATATTAATAAAGAAGGAGGATTTTCAATGCGAGATTTTAAAACATATCTTTCCGTGGCGCCGGTACTAAGCACTCTATGGTTTGGATCTTTAGCTGGTTTATTAATAGAAATCAATCGTTTTTTCCCAGATGCGTTGACATTCCCCTTTTTTTCATTCTAGTTATTGATATGGAGAGGGAGTAACGAATATTAGAGATAAAATCAACTATCTGTGACTAATCCCTCCTCCCTTTTCTTTCTTCTTTCTCTTTTTATTTGAAAATAATATTAAAATAATATATTAGAATAAATAGGAGAGAAAGAAGAAAAGTAGATTCAACCTCATCAAAACTTGGGTTAAGATTCGAATGAAAATGTGGATCTAGGGTAAGAGTATCATACAAGATGCTTAAATGAAATACTGTGATTAGAAATAGAATTAGAAACCGTTTGATTACGTCGTATTTCTTAATTTATTTACTATTATTATATTACCCTATATGATTGCAACGAAATCTTTCTAATTGTATTTCGAGTTAGCAATTTCTATATTTTTTTCTTTTTCTTTCTTCGGGTCGAAAATAAAAAAAGTTGCTTGAATCAAAAATAAAAAGGAGGTTAGGTTGATGGCTAAGGGTAAAGATGCCCGAGTAAAAGTAATTTTGGAATGTACCAGTTGTGTTCGAAAGAGTGTTAATAAGGAATCAAGGGGCATTTCCAGATATATTACTCAAAAGAATCGACACAATACGCCTAGTCGGTTGGAATTGCGAAAATTCTGTCCCTATTGTTGCAAACATACAATTCACGGAGAGATAAAGAAATAGATCGAACCAAAACGTCTGTCTATCATCCTTTCACGGAAGGAGACAAAACGATTTTCATTATTTTTCATTATATTATTATTTATATTAATATATTATTATATATATTAAATATAAATAATAAAATCGAAATAAACAAACCAAATCCTATTTCTTAATTCTAATTTTTTTAAGGTCCAGCCGAAATAGGATTTTTGGTATAAGGAATAAACTAAACAAACTATGGATAAATCCAAGCGACCCTTTATTAAATCCAAGCGATCTTTTCGTAGGCGTTTGCCCGCGATCCAATCGGGGGATCGAATTGATTATAGAAACATGAGTTTAATTAGCCGATTTATTAGTGAACAGGGAAAAATATTATCTAGAAGAGTGAATAGATTGACCTTGAAACAACAACGATTAATTACTATTGCTATAAAACAAGCTCGTATTTTATCTTTGTTACCTTTTCTTAATAATGAGAAACAATTTGAAAGAATCGAGTCGACTGCTAAAACTGCTAGTTTTAGAACCAAAAATAAATATAAATAATAGGCTTACTCTTGATTCAATTACAATTGAATCAAGATTCGAATTTGAACTCAAACATGGATTGATGTTTTGTTCTAAAAAAATCTAGGTTTGATTGTCGTGTTGCAAGATAATAAAAATCGGGAATAAATATTTTTAATTTTGAATTTGAATGGGTTTGTTGATTTTTTTTTATTTCTTTTTTGTATTTTATCAGACTATATCCTCCCGGAGAATAAACTCCGGGGAATTTCATTTAAATAATTTCGAGGGATTCTTTCCAATCTTCTTTTTTTATGATTTCATTGGAAATCATATAAAGACAATTCCTATGTAATATAGCTATTTGTGCAAGTATTTTACGATTAATAAGCAACTGTCTCTTGTGCAGATTGTGTATGAATTTACTATAATTATAATATACCCCCCTTTCGCGAATTACTGCGTTTATCCGAGTGATCCACAAACGACGAAAATCTCTCTTTTGCCTATCTCTATCCCGATGAGCCGAAACCAAAGCTCTTATTTTCTGTTGAGCAATAGTTCGAGTAAGTCTTGAATGAGCCCCTCGAAAGGTTGATACAAATAAACGAATTTTTTTTCTACGTCTCCGAGCTATATATCCTCGTTTAACTCTAGTCATTGAATAAATGAAACTTTGATGAATAACTAATTACTAATTTATTTTCTTTTTTTGAGTTATTCTTTTATCCTTTCTATTAATAACAAAACGGATTTTTCCAATGTATAAAATAAAAATCCCAATGGCTTTTGCTACTATAACCTTCCCGACCACTATTTTTTCTTTTTTTTTTTTTTAGTTTTAGACATTTCGCCTTGAAACAAAACAAAAAATAAGAAATTGTATTAAATTAATATAAAAATAAAAAAAAGAAATGTAAATTAAATTTAAATATAGATGAATCAAAATAAAGAAATAGTGGGTTCCTTCGTTTCTATGGTTACTTCTTAAACGGTGAGGTCCTTTCTATACACCGGAGCCCCTTTACGTCATTTACTGAATGTTATTGATAACTTGTACAGTTCAAATTTGTTGGCTCTACCCATGAATTATCCAGTAATAGGTCTTTCACAATGAGATCCACCTATACAGTAACGGTATTTAATTTTGAAGGTTAGCTGGATAGCTGACCCTGTTAGTCCGTTCTTCAAAGAATAGGAGCATAACTTTTTTTATTTGCTCTAAATATAAGATTTCCCGCTTAATGGATAACGTTCGCTACCAATGGGAAATTTTTATCATCTTAAATCGAATTTACACCAATAGAAACCATAAATTTCATACACAATAGATGAATAGGTATTTTTCATTTTCGATAATGACTGGAGTTCTTCCATTTTATCCTATTCACTGGTACTGATCATTTATACTGGAAAAATTATTTCCTTTCATTTGTTTTTATTCAAGTCTATAATCTGAACGAGTCACACATACACCCTAGTACATGTTCCTCGGCGCTGAGGACATCCCCGAAGAGCGGGGGATTTCGTGACGTTTCTGATTGGCTGTCTTGTGTTTCTAATAAGTTGTTTAATAGTTGGCATGCTGAATCATATACATAATGGGCTGGTTTAGATCAATCCTAACCAAACCGAATGATTATTAATTATTTCTACTTAAATATAATAATATAATAGAAATAAAATTATTAATATAATAAATGTTAAACCCCGTAACAAGATAAAATCTCAAATGTATTTTTATTCGTTTTATTCGACCGCTACAAGATCAACAACTCCATGAGCTTGGGCTTCTGTTGCTGACATAAAAACATCTCTTTCCATATCTTCGGATACAACCCATAAGGGTTTGCCTGTTCTTTGTACATAAACCCTTGTAAGGGTTTCGCGCATTTTCAATAATTCTTCCGCTTCCAGGATAAATTCTCCTGTTTGTGCCTCGTAAAAAGAGCTAGCAGGTTGATGAATCATTACCCTGATGATATATCCTAAAAGGGGTTCTTCTATCTCGTATGATGAGGCGAAGACAAAAAATATATACTAGGAAAACAATAAAAAAGATAGAATTGAACAACCGTACGTGCATCTTTTCCACATTGCATACGGCTCTATAATGGAATTTACTTTTTTTTTACGTCGAAGAAAGAGAAAAATAGGATCGATCAGATCCAGATCAGTAAATGATCCAATTACCACCCTTCTTTTCAGAGGAGTTCAAAAATACTATGATGGCTCCGTTGCTTTATATATTTATTTCGTCTGTAATTCAGCAATCCCAAAGTTTCTTTTTTTTGATCCGAAAAAATAAGGAAGAAATTTTTTTTTCGTACTCTTTCAAACATAAATATTTTTAAGAGTTTTTTGTTTTGGTATGAAGAAAAGTTTGTGACGCTGAAAAGGAATCCTGATAAAAAAATCGGGAATACTCTTCATCTCATACTACTCTTTCGATACATAATCTAATGTTTTGAAAATAGAGATAAAATTTTATCATTTATCATATCGAATTCAAAGTGCCATGCTATTATTACTAAATTTTAATATTTCATACGGTGAAGGCATAGTTTTCTTGTTTTCTCTCAAATAAAAAAATCATTGGCGCCGAGCGTGAGGGAATGCTAAACGTTTGGTAATTTCTCCTCCGACTAGGATAAAGGAGCCCATTGAAGCAGCTAACCCCATGCATATTGTATGTACATCTGGTCGCACAAATTGCATAGTATCATAAATAGCTATTCCGGGTATTACCCATCCGCCAGGAGAATTTATAAATAAATACAAATCCTTGGTATCATCCTCGATACTTAGATATACCATAAGACCAATAAGTTGATTCGAGATCTCGCTATCGATCTCTTGACCTAAAAAAAGTAATCTTTCTCGATAAAGTCGGTTGATTAGGGTAAAATTGTATCCCTTAGGAACCGTACATGCACCTTTTGACGCATACGGTTCAAAAAAATTGTGAGAAAATCAATGTGTAGATTCTATTCCTTTTTTCGCCTTTCCCTAATTCCTCATATAACTATTAAAAATAGAAAAAAAAAAAATAGAATTTAATTTATTAAACTTATCGAACTCACTTTTCATTGATGTATTGTTTCATCGAGATCCAATCCAAATCACGATGTCATTTTCTTGTTCTTGAACGGGTCTCTTTAATTTTTTTTAGGTTTATGCTCTACTCCGGTTAAAGATCTGACCGATTTCGATTTGCACATATAGGACAAATGCTTCCAATATCACTTGTGTTTTTTTTTTTTTTTTTTGTTAATTATTTTTTTCATTTCATATTTTTTCTTTCGACAAATTCAATATTCAATATATTCATTACTCTATTCGAGTGATTAAGATTGATATCATTCTTTTTTTATTTAAAATTGAAAATAAAAATGGTTAAGTTATAGTAAAAGTAAATAAAATAGATAATACAAGATATATAATACAAGTAGGAATCTTCAATATATTCTCAATTGGGATTGGGGTTTTTATAAACGGAGCCTGGATACTTCATTTTATTGGTCTAACCAAGCCAACCATAAATTATTCTAATTAATCTGAATCCTCCTATAGATCTAATTGCATTTCACGCTCCAAATTTTTGATGCTTCAATTAATCTTTCTTGTTGGGCGAAAGGGAGGATATCTCAATCGGAAGAGAGAACGGGGAAATTCCGTATGACCCAATATATCTGACAAGTCGCACTATACGTCAACCCAAGATGCATCTTCCTCTCCAGGACTTCGAAAGGGAACTTTTGGAACACCAATAGGCATTAAATGAAAGAAAAAAGAATTAAGTACTATATTTCACTTTGATATGGAAACGTAATAATAGGGTTATTGTCTTCATAATATCAACCTTTATCATATTTTCTGCATAGATTATAAAAGTTTAGTTAAAAAAAAGATAGAATAAATAAAGAAAATTTCTTAGGAATATAGCCTTCTAATAATGAACAAGTATTAAAGCATTCACTGAGCGAAGATGGTATCAACTCCCCATTGCGTATTGCTACTTATCGGGTATAGAATAGATTTGTTTCTTTTTGTTCCTACAACCATAATGGTTCCATTATTACCAACAGAATAGAACAAACATTAACCCTTGTTCCGAGAGAATCCATTGAACAAAAGGGGTCCATTGAATAGTCTATAGTATTTTCCAATGCAATAAAGTTACATAGTGTCATTTTTCTTTGATAAAGGGGTATTTCCATGGGTTTGCCTTGGTATCGTGTTCATACCGTCGTATTGAATGATCCCGGCCGATTGATTTCTGTCCATATAATGCATACAGCTCTGGTTGCTGGTTGGGCTGGTTCGATGGCTCTATATGAATTAGCAGTTTTTGATCCCTCTGACCCTGTTCTTGATCCAATGTGGAGACAGGGTATGTTCGTTATACCTTTCATGACTCGTTTAGGAATAACCAATTCATGGGGCGGTTGGAGTATTACAGGGGGGACTATAACAGATCCGGGTATTTGGAGTTACGAAGGTGTGGCTGGAGCGCATATCGTGTTTTCTGGCTTGTGCTTTTTGGCAGCTATTTGGCATTGGGTATATTGGGATCTAGAAATATTTTCTGATGAACGTACAGGAAAACCTTCTTTGGATTTGCCTAAGATTTTTGGAATTCATTTATTTCTTTCTGGGGTGGCTTGTTTTGGTTTTGGTGCATTTCATGTAACAGGTTTGTATGGTCCTGGAATATGGGTGTCCGATCCTTATGGACTAACTGGAAAAGTACAACCTGTAAGTCCAGCATGGGGCGTGGAAGGTTTTGATCCTTTTGTTCCAGGAGGAATAGCTTCTCATCATATTGCAGCAGGAACATTGGGCATATTAGCAGGCCTATTCCATCTTAGTGTCCGTCCGCCTCAGCGTCTATACAAAGGATTACGTATGGGCAATATTGAAACCGTTCTTTCGAGTAGTATCGCTGCTGTCTTTTTTGCAGCTTTTGTTGTTGCCGGAACTATGTGGTATGGTTCGGCAACTACCCCCATCGAATTATTTGGCCCCACTCGTTATCAATGGGATCAGGGATACTTTCAACAAGAAATATATCGAAGAGTAAGTGCTGGGCTAGCCGAAAATCAAAGTTTATCAGAAGCTTGGTCGAAAATTCCTGAGAAATTAGCTTTTTATGATTACATTGGGAATAATCCGGCAAAAGGAGGATTATTTAGAGCGGGCTCAATGGACAACGGCGATGGAATAGCTGTTGGATGGTTAGGACACCCTATTTTTCGAGATAAAGAAGGGCGTGAACTCTTTGTACGTCGTATGCCTACCTTTTTTGAAACATTTCCAGTCGTTTTGATAGATGGGGACGGAATTGTTAGAGCTGACGTTCCTTTTAGAAGAGCGGAATCTAAGTATAGCGTTGAACAAGTAGGTGTAACTGTTGAGTTTTATGGTGGCGAACTCAACGGAGTCAGTTATAGCGATCCCGCTACTGTGAAAAAATATGCTAGACGCGCTCAATTGGGTGAAATTTTCGAATTAGATCGTGCTACTTTGAAATCTGATGGTGTTTTTCGTAGTAGTCCAAGGGGTTGGTTTACCTTTGGGCATGCTTCTTTTGCCCTACTCTTCTTCTTCGGACACATTTGGCATGGGGCCAGAACCTTGTTCAGAGATGTTTTTGCTGGTATTGACCCAGATTTGGATGCTCAAGTAGAATTTGGAGCATTCCAAAAACTTGGAGATCCGACTACAAGAAGACAGGGAGTCTAATAGAGCATTGCTTTGTTATTTTCGGCCTCTATTTTCTTTTTTTTTTTTTTTTTTATTTGATATAGTATACTAGAGAAATCTTGATTTGAATGACTGACCTTTTTTGACTCTTTTTTTTATCATTATCGGGAAAATAATCCCAACTAAACAGGTATGGAAGCTATAATTGTAAACCACAATCGAATCTATGGAAGCATTGGTTTATACATTTCTATTAGTCTCGACTCTAGGGATAATTTTTTTCGCTATCTTTTTTCGGGAACCCCCTAAAGTTCCAACTAAAAAGATGAAATGATTTTTCATTATCTCAATTGAAGTAACGAGCCTTCCTGTATTGGAAGGCTCGTTACTTCAACTAGTCCCCGTGTTCCTCGAAAGGATCTCTTAATTGTTGAGAGGGCTGCCCAAAAGCGGTATATAAAGCGTACCCTGTAAAACTTACAAGTAAACCAGATATAAAGATGGCGACTAGGGTTGCTGTTTCCATTATTATATAATTTCAAGACCACAATGGATCTATGATAAAAATCCTTTATTTACAACGGAATGGTATACAAAGTCAACAGATCTCAATGAATACAATCGGATTTATGGCTACACAAACCGTTGAGGGTAGTTCTAGAGCTCGTCCAAAACCTACTACCGTAGGGGCTCTATTGAAACCATTGAATTCGGAATATGGTAAAGTAGCTCCTGGATGGGGAACTACTCCTTTGATGGGAGTTGCAATGGCTTTATTTGCAATATTCCTATCTATTATTTTGGAAATTTATAATTCTTCTGTTTTACTGGATGGAATTTCAATGAATTAAATCCACAAGAAAATTAAATCCAAAAGAACCAGAAAGTTCTAGCCTTTCAATACAAACAAAGTGAATTTTTTGGGCTCCCTTTTCTATTTGAAACCCTTTTTTTGGTAGTTCGATCGTGTAATTTCTTTTTTTCTGTATTTCCGGAATATGAGTGTGTGACTTGTTATAATGGATCCTATTAATAATACAGAGAATGAGTCTGTCATCTTATTTGGATAGAGATGGTTCTAACTCGTCGGATATTAATTCTGGTATCTGGAACACGGAATATATAAAATGGATCAAGAAATATTTGAACTATGATTCATATTTAATATTCATACCTCTCGATCGGATTCAAAAAAAATTTCTTTGAAAAGAAAGAATTAGAAGTTAGAAATCAAACGATTTTTCTTCTTTCAAACTCCTGTTTATGCCTATTTTGTTTAACCAACATAGACATTTGTTTGTATTTTTAGTTGTATTTTTAGTCATTATACCTATCCCATTGATTGAATAAGTGATGATCCAATGGTTCTTACTCAAGGAATCTTTTGGTTTAGCTTTGGGGTTTTTTTGAATCATCGTGGTTCTAGTATGAATCTGGGGTTTCAATCGATTCATAGGATCTTAACAAGAGAAATCCCTATCAATGATAAAAAAAACAATAGTAAAAGCCACATTACAAATAAAAAAAAAAAAGAAAAAAAAAAAGAAAAAATAGGGAAAGAGAATATTCAAGAGGCCTGTAGTAACAATCAACATAAAAACAAATGAGCCGACTTGATATTTTGGCATTATCACCACAAAAAATAACTTTCGGATTTTTATTTTATTCCTTCGTCTCTTTTGAAAATATAAAATCGGGGATTAAGAAGTCTATTCTATATCCCTTTCAATCAGTATTTTGTTTGGTGTGTTTGCTTGAGCTGTACGAGATGAAATTCTCATATACGGTTCTTAGAGGGGGA